ACAAGGAGAGGAAATAACATAGTATTGCTCGATTCGTGAGGATACATATAAGTGTACCTATTTCTAAAGTAAGTAATAAAGTCTCGTATCTTACTTCTTAAATTCTTGTCAATTATATATATATCTTTTGAAAAAAAACAAACCTTACTCTTATTCATTTTTGAAAAAAAGAAATTCCTATTGACTGTCCCTTTTCCCCATAGAGATATTGAATAAAACGAACTATTTTTTTTATTACTAAGATTACTATAATCTTGAAAATGAATGCGCAAATACCCATCAAAGGTAAGTAAGTACATCCTAAACATATAAAATGCGGTTAATCCTGTTGTGAACCAAGCTATTAGTGCGTAAATTGGTGAGTACAACCAACTATCGTGAAGAATTTCATCTTTGGACCAAAAACAAGCAAGAGGCGGAATACCACAAAGAGAAAGTGTACCTAATAAAAAAGTAGTTTTTGTAATTGGAACATATTTTGTTAAACCTCCCATAAGAACCATATTCTGACTTTTCTCTGGTGAATATCCAACAATAGGTTCCATTGAATGAATAATGGATCCGGATCCTAAAAACAATAAAGCTTTAGAATAGGCATGGGTGATCAAATGAAATAAAGCAACTCGATAAGAACCTATACCTAGAGCTAACATAATATAACCCAATTGAGACATTGTAGAATAGGCTAAACTTCTTTTAATGTCTCTTTGGGCAAGAGCTAAAGTAGCTCCTAAAAGCACTGTTATTATACCTACTAAACAAATGAGATTCATTATGTAAGGTATAACTATGAAAAGAGGAAGAAGCCGAGCTACAAGAAAAATTCCTGCTGCTACCATAGTAGCAGCGTGTATAAGAGCCGAAATAGGAGTGGGTCCTTCCATGGCATCAGGTAACCATACGTGAAGGGGGAATTGTGCGGATTTAGCAACTGCACCGACAAATAGTAAAAGGGCACATAAAGTAAAAAATAAAGAATTCACCCCATTATTATGGATCAAGGTATTCACTATTTGGAACAAATCCCGAAATTCGAAACTACCAGTTATCCAATAAAATCCTAAGGTTCCTAATAATAAACCAAAATCTCCTATACGATTAGTTACAAAAGCTTTTTGACAAGCACTTGCTGCAACGGGTCGTGTGAACCAAAAACCTATCAATAAATACGAACACATTCCCACTAGTTCCCAAAAAATATAAATTTGTATCAAATTGGAACTAGTAACTAATCCCAACATTGAAGCATTGGAAAAACTCATATAAGCAAAAAATCTCAAATATTCTTGGTCGTGAGACATATAATTGTCACTATAAATAAAAACCAGGATCCCAACAGTAGTAATTAGTATTGACATAATAGAAGTAAGTGGATCAATCAAGTGTCCGAACTCTAATAAAAAATCATTATTGATGGTCCAAGACCATAGATATTGATAGGTCAAACTTCCATTTATTTGCTGAATAGATAGATTGGCTGAAAACCACATAGATATACTTAGTAGTAAAACACTTAGGAAAGCCCACATACGACGAAGATCTTTTGTTGCTGTCGGAATAAGTAGAAGTCCAAATCCTATTGACATAGTAACTGGGAGCGGAAAAAGGGGTATTATCCATGCATATTTATATGTATATTCCATAAGAAAACAAATTATTCTTTTTTCTTATAATTATTTCCGATTCACCAATTATTATCTCTTTATCTCTTTTAAAAAGAACAAAATAATAATAAGAAAATATGAAAGAGATCAAATACAAAAATACAAATATTGTAATTATGATTTTTTTTATTAAATATTTCAAATAAAAGTTGCAATTAGTTGGTCAAATATCAAATAATATGATCAAAGAATTAGTCAAATTTATTACTTACGTTATTAATTCACTTAAAACTCTATAAAAGAAAGATATTTTTTAAATAAGAAATAATATGACATCATATGAGATTTTGAATAATTGGATTTTACCTTTACATTATATTCTAATTGTGTAATTAAAAGATAAAAAGATATATGATATATATTCTATTTAAGATAGATTTATAGATAGATTTATTAAATTTATATTAAAATTAAAGTTCAGTTACATATTTCTTTATCTCTTTCTATTTTTATTTTCTTATTTATTTTCTTTTATTCTTTTTTTCTATTTGTATGTTATTTGTATGTTATGATATTATTATTGAGTTTTTTTTTTTTTGAAATTTATGGAATGAATTAAGTATAGATAATAGCTAATAAAAAGAAATTTCTTTTGAACAATATATGTCTTTCACATACAACGATAAAAAGGAGTCACTTACCTTTTGAATGGCAGTTCCAAAAAAGCGTACTTCTATGTCAAAAAAGCATATTCGTAGAAATCTTTGGAAAAAAAAAGGATCTTTAGAGGCAGTAAAAGCTTTTTCTTTAGCTAAATCTATTTCCACCGGAAAGTCAAAAAGTTTTTTTGTGCGACAAAAAAAAGTCTTGGAAAAATCTTAATTGACATGTTTCAAAGAACTTCCAAATTTCCATTTTTGAATTGTAAGACAAATAATTAAATTTTACTAATGTATTGTATTTAACTTCTCCTTATTAGTTAGAACTAGGTAATATAAAAAATAAGAATCTTTCTGTCTACTTGATTCAAAGTACACAGTCTTTTTTTTTATAGTCTTTCTATATTTCTATTATATTCTATTTATATTGTATGAATTGTGCTTTTCTATTTTGAAAAGCACAATTACGATAGACAAGGAAGAATTTGAATATTTCATTCTACTTTCTACTAAGGTGTTGGGTCTCAAAATCATTAGAAAAAGTTATGAATTTTATACCCCGACTGAGAACGAAACTTTTGAGTTCTGATTGTTCGGGATAAAAAAATTAGGTTTCTAGTACGGAAAAATTGATTCTTAAAACTGAATCTACGAAGATGAAGATACTAATTCCATATTATTGATATTGAACATTTCCATATGAATGGAAATGCATCTTTCTTCATTGTTTCCTAAACCCTAATTCAACATTAATTTCCTTATTATTATTTAAGGTAAGCCGCCATGGTGAAATTGGTAGACACGCTGCTCTTAGGAAGCAGTGCTAGAGCATCTCGGTTCGAGTCCGAGTGGCGGCATAAGGTATAAATAATAATTCTTATTAATTATTAATATTATAATTAATATTATAGAATATTATAGACACAATAGATCTAATAGAATATAAAATATAGAAAATATTCTATTTGAGATTCTATTTAATCCCCTCCCCAATTTCAATTATTTAAAAGGGAATCTTCTTTATGATATTTGCGACTTTAGAACATATATTAACTCATATTTCTTTTTCGATCATCTCAATTGTGATTCTAATTCATTTGATGAACTTATTAGTCTACGAAATCGAAGGATTACGTAATTCGTCAGAAAAAGGGATCATAGCTACTTTTTTCTCTATAACAGGGTTTTTAGTTATTCGTTGGATTTCTTCGGGACATTTTCCTTTAAGTAATTTATACGAATCGTTAATCTTCCTTTCATGGAGTTTATCCATTATTCATATGATTCCGTATCTTGGGAATCATAAAAATGATTTAAGCGCAATAACTGCACCAAGTGTTATTTTTACCCAAGGTTTTGCCACGTCAGGTCTTTCAACTGAAATGCATAAACCCGTAATATTAGTACCTGCTCTACAATCTCAGTGGTTAATAATGCATGTAAGTATGATGCTCTTGAGCTATGCAGCTCTTTTATGCGGATCGTTATTATCAGTTGCTCTTATAGTGATTACATTTCAAAAAAGAATCGATTCTTTTTTGAAAAACAATAATTTTTTAAGTTTAAGGAAGTCGTTTTTCTTTGGTGATATGGAATATTTGAACGAAAAAGGAAGTGTATTAAAAAAGACTTATTTTCTCTCATTTCAAAATTTTTACAAATATCAATTAATTCAGCGTTTGGATTATTGGAGTTATCGTGTCATTAGTTTAGGATTTACTTTTTTAACCATAGGCATTCTTTCTGGAGCAGTATGGGCTAATGAAGCATGGGGTTCGTATTGGAATTGGGACCCTAAGGAAACTTGGGCATTTATTACTTGGACCATATTTGCAATTTATTTACATACTAGAAAAAATTCAAAATTGCAAGATCAAGGTACGAATTCGGCATTTGTAGCTTCTATAGGATTTCTCCTAATTTGGATATGCTATTTTGGGATCAATATATTAGGAATCGGGTTCCATAGTTATGGTTCATTCCAATTACTATCTAATTGAATAAAATAAACTACATAAAGAATACATAAAAAAATCGTCTGATACACAATGAAATTTTGTGCAAGTTTTTGAGAACCTTTTAAATAGAGGAATTATTCAAACGGTTCTCAAAAACTAAAAACTTTAGATGTATCTCATTAAAATTTTAATTCACCCTTTCTTTTTTTTCATTGTAACAACGAAGAATCGTTAAAATATGAAAGTCAAAGAATTCTAAGACTTTCTTTTCAATTAATGAAATTCATTTCATTTAATATTTTAATATGAAATCTAAAAAAAAATTAGTATCTATAAAAATAATTAGATAATAGAACTTGTACCTTGTCAACCGATAACGGGAGAACGAAATCAGGATAAATACCAATTCCTATTACAGGTAGAAAGATACAGATCGAAACAAATAGTTCTCGTGGTCCAGAATCAAAAAAATTCGAATTTGGAATATTGAATAGCTTGTATCCATAGAAAATCTGACGTAACATAGATAATAAAAAAATAGGAGTTAATATCATTCCAATTGCCATTACAAAAGTAATCAAAATTTTTGGCATGAAAAGATATTTTGGGCTGGTAATTATTCCAAAAAAGACTAAGAATTCTGCAACAAAACCACTCATTCCTGGCAATGCAAGAGAAGCCATCGAGAAACTACTAAACATGGTAAAGATTTTTGGCATTGGGATAGATATCCCCCCCATCTCTTCGAGATAAACAAAACGTATTCTATCACAACTTGTTCCTGCTAAGAAAAAAAGTGCAGCACCAATCAATCCATGAGAAAGTATTTGTAAAATGGCTCCATTAAGTCCCATGCCAGTTATAGAACCAATTCCTATAATTATGAAACCCATGTGAGATACGGAAGAATAAGCAACACGTTTTTTTAAATTGCGTTGACCAAGAGAGGTTGAAGCTGCATAAATGATTTGTATTGTTCCTACTATCACCAACCAGGGAGATAATCTAGAATGAGCGTGAGCTAATAATTCCATATTGATCCGAATCAATCCATATGCTCCCATCTTTAATAAGATTCCAGCTAAAAGCATACATGTACTGTAATGTGCTTCTCCGTGGGTATCTGGTAACCATGTATGTAGGGGTATCATCGGCGATTTGACAGCATAAGCAATAAGAAAACCAAAATATAGTATTATTTCTAATGCTGCCGGATACGATTGATTAGCTAATTTTTCTAAATCTAATGTTGGTTCATTGGAACCATATAAACCTATACCTAGAACTCCTATTAAGAGAAAAATGGAACCTCCGGCAGTGCACAAAATAAACTTTGTAGCCGAGTACAGGCGTTTTTTTCCTCCCCACATGGATAAAAGTAAATAAACAGGAATTAATTCTAATTCCCACATGATGAAAAAAAGTAAAAGGTCTCGAGAAGAAAATGATCCTATTTGGCCACTATACATTGCTAACATCAAGAAATAGAAAAATCGCGGATTTCGAGTAACTGGCCAAGCTGATAAAGTAGCTAAAGTAGTGATAAATCCTGTCAGTAAAATGGGTCCTATGGAAAGTCCATCGATTCCCAGTCTCCAGTGAAAATCAAAAAGATTGATCCATTTCAAATCCTCCTTCAATTGGGTTAATGGATCGTCCAATTTGAAATGATAACAAAATACATAGCTCATTAGAAGGAGTTCTAGTATACATATACATATAGTGTACCACCTATACACCTTATTTCCCCTATGAGGAAAAAAGACAATTGAAGAACCCGCGAATATGGGCAAAACAAGAAGTATTGTTAACCAAGGAAAATAACTCGTGATAAAGACAAGATAAAATTAGACCAGAAAAGCCCGTGCTCGGGAGAAGAATAATATATTTTCTTTTCTCGAGTACGGGCTTTTGTCAGTAAAGAGGAATCAACTGATTCAAGTGGAGTTTTTTGTCAAATATCAATAGGAAAGACCCATGCTGCGAGTTGTTTCATGCCATAAATAAACACGGACACTCAAAAAATCCGTTGGACAAGCGGATTCACATCTTTTACAACCTACACAATCTTCGGTTCTTGGGGCAGAAGCAATTTGCTTAGCTTTACATCCGTCCCAAGGTATCATTTCCAATACATCCGTGGGGCAAGCTCGAACACATTGGGTACATCCTATACATGTATCATAAATCTTTACTGAATGTGACATTGGGTCTATAAATTCCAATTTTGAACACAAAAGATTTTCAATCTGGTAAAATAAGAAAATGAAATAAATCATATATTTTTATTGTAGACACCAGACGAATCAATGATTTATAAAAATCTTAAGAATTCATCTATTTTTTAATCTGTTTATGATAAAGGGCCAAGATACTTTGATTTCCATTTCAATAACCATTAAATATGAGAATATGAGTTTACAAATTCAATTCATGTAAATTTTACTATATATCTATCTAGATATAGAAATCTAATATTTTAGAAATAGATATAGAATATAGAAATATAATTCAGGATATGATAATATATTATATATCAGATGAATACATTTGTTATTAGGTTAGTAACTCTAAATCAGAAATCTATATGAAAAAATATAAGAAAATAAATAAGAAAATAATATGAATATAATAGAATATTCTATTTAGAATATTTTAAAAGTCTTATGTTTTTATTTATATGGGAAAATAGAATAATTATGACTAATTATTCAGCAAATTTGATTGATTGATACGAGTTGATTTTCTGTTACGATGGATCGACGAAACAATAGCTAGCCCAATAGCTGCTTCAGCAGCTGCAATGGCTATAACAAAGATTGCAAAAATTTCTCCTTTTAATTGTCGACTATCAAATATATCGGAAAATGTGACAAGATTTATATTCACCGAATTAAGTATAAGCTCAAGACACATAAGTGCTCTAACCATGCTTCGGCTTGTGATCAGTCCATAGATACCGATAGAAAATAAATAAACACTTATACAAAGTACATGTTCTAACATCATTGATAAATTCCTCATCTATCTCAATTCATTTCAATATGAGAACAAAAATTAAACCGATTCAGTTGACTAGAATAGAAGAATTACAGAACAAAAGAAGATATTCACAGTAGATTGAGATTCAATACATTTTCATTCTTGAAATTTCAAGAATGAAGTTCTTATTATACTAGATTCTTGATATTAGATTATTGACGAGCCATAGTAATTGCACCTATCAAAGAAACTAAAAGAATTATAGAAATGAGTTCAAAAGGAAGATAAAAATCTGTGGATAAATGAATCCCAATTTGTTGAACGTTACTTATTAAGTCCTTTTCTATAATCTGATTTGATCTTGTAGTCCGAAAAATTCCGTACCATGACGTATTTGGGATAGTAGTCATTAATGAAAAAAAAATACTTGTACAAACCAATGAAGTGATTATATCTCCAATGGTCCACAAATAGGAATCATTGGAATATTCTGAACCGTTTATGAACATCACAGCAAATATAATTAATACATTTATGGCTCCCACATAAATAAGGAACTGCGCGGCAGCTACAAAATAGGAATTCAATGAAATATAGAATAAGGATATACAAACGAGAACCAATCCCAATGAAAAGGCAGAATCAATGGGATTGGTAAGTAATACTACTCCCAGACCTCCTAATATAATAACTGATCCCAGAAATACTACAAGAATATCATGTATTGGTCCGGGTAAATCCATTATGAAATAAAAGATAAATAAATAAGTCAAAATATTTCATGACCTTACTAAGGATTCAGTAAAGGAACTATTTTTTTTATATGAGACCTTTCTAATTGAATGAAAAAGAATGAAAAAAAAAATGGATATCATTAGATAGATAAAATAAAATTCTTTGGCTAATCCTACTTTATTCTAATTTATTCTAAACCAAAGCTTAGTAATTGGTAATCGTTCTTGAACCAAGGAAGGGGTTTTTATTTTTTCATTTGATTTGTTTAATCCATAACTGTTTGAATTGTATAATCTCCAATTATTGAAACTGGTAACCGACCTAAAGAAATTTGATTATAATTCAATTCGTGACGATCATAAGTGGAAAGCTCATATTCTTCAGTCATTGATAAACAGTTTGTTGGACAATACTCGACACAGTTACCGCAAAATATACAGATACCAAAATCAATACTATAATGAAGCAGTTGTTTTTTCTTAATATCTTTTTCCAAATTCCAATCAACAATAGGAAGGTCTATTGGACATACGCGGACACATACTTCACAAGCAATACATTTATCAAATTCAAAGTGGATTCGACCACGAAAACGCTCTGATGTGATTGATTTTTCATAAGGATATTGAATAGTTACAGGTAAACGATTTGTATGGGATAAGGTAATTATGAAACTTTGTCCAATGTACCTTGCGGCTCGTATTGTTTGTTTGCCATAATTCATGAACCCAGTAACCATAGGTAACATATTTTAGATATCCATCAATAAGATTTATGTTTCTGTCTCTTGGGTGAGAGAAGTTAGAAATATAGAATATTCATTATTGTTTTCTCTTAATTTCTTATTTTTATTTCGACTTTATAGTGAAACAAGTTGAAAAGAAGTTGTTAATAATAGATTACCTAGAGAAATAGGTAAAAGAAATTTCCATCCAAGATTTAATAATTGATCCATTCTCATCCTAGGTAAAGTCCATCTTGTTGTGATAGGAATGAACAGAAACAAATAAGCTTTAGCTAATGTAATAAAGATACTAATTGCTATTACAAAGACTCTAAACATTTTATTTATTCCAAAAAGTTCAGTAAGAGATATGTACGGAATAGAAAAATTACACCCACCTAAATAAAGAACTGTTACAAATAATGAAGAAACTAATAGATTTAGGTAAGAAGCAAGATAAAAGAATCCGTATTTTATACCTGAATATTCGGTTTGATAACCTGCTACTAATTCCTCCTCTGCTTCTGGTAAATCAAAAGGTAATCTTTCACATTCTGCTAGAGAAGACATTATAAAAACTAGAAATCCTATGGGCTGACGCCACAGATTCCATCCCCCAAAACCATATTTGGACTGTGCCTCAATTATATCAACTGTACTTGAACTGTTAGATAATTATAGTCGATGATAACATCACTGCTCCCATCGCTATTCCAAAACCGTACATGAAACCTAAGCTTCATACGGCTCCTTTATGGCCACAAAGAAATGTAAGGTAAGGACTAGTTTAGTATTCTTGCTCTCCTTGGACCCTAGGTAAATACAATGTAAAGATAAACTGGATGTTGGAGAGTCCTCAATTCGACCAATAAAATTCTGTCTGCTAGAATAAGAAAAAGCACTTCCGAATGGATCTCATCCCTTATAATAATAATATTCTAATGAATAGAATCAAAAATTCTTTTTGTTCAGCAATAACTTAAGCCTTCAATAAAATACTGGTTATATTCATAAATAGAAATATTTAGACATTAGTTAATGAATCATGATAAGAAATTTCGATATGCATATGTATCAAGAAAGAAAGATTTTCTTATTATTCCCGTTTTATTCTTTTTTATTCTTTTATTATATTCTCATATTGCATCCTATTTGTCTTGTTCCTTTTCTTCTTTCTCAAAACTAAAAAAAAAAGGAAAGAAAATAAAGGATTAATTCGTTCTTAATAGTTATTTATTTAATCAGTGAATAGTAGCATACTCTAGATCGGAATCGTGGGGAAGTACTGCTTGATCATTTCTACCAACTCCAAGCCCTTATTATAATTCGTTTTATGCGAAGTTTTATGCAAAAATAAATTTTTTTGATACCTTACATTATTTCCATTACTTATCCTTTGCATACTTTAGTGTTCCTAACTGCCCACTTTTTTTTTATTGATCCCCAGTATAGTAATAAATACAGTTGATCTTTTCCATCCGCTTCAAGATATGACGACTAAGAAAATAATCTCAATCTTGGGGTAAACAACTTAAACTTATGTTTACTTCAAATTTCTTCTTGTACCTAGGGAATGAGATTTTTCTTGTTTTACTGCAAATTTAGGAGAAGTTTTGTTTCACTCATATAACTATCTGGTTTAACTCATCAAACTGAAATATTTAATTCTTTCATAAAAAAGACGAAGATATTTATTCAAGACATTCAATTTATTTATCTTCACTTACTTTAGAAAGTCTAAAGTTTTGAAAGAAAATAAAAAAAAAATATTTTTTTCTCTTCTTTTCTTTCATATTCATATTTACATATTGAATTAGATTTCTATTTTATTGTATTTAAATCCATTTCTTTTATCTTTTATATAAAAGAAAAGTTCATATTCCAACGAATCACACGTAGAGATATTGCTAACACACATAGAGTTAATGGTATTTCATAACTAATTGATTGAGCTGCAGCTCGTAGACCGCCTGAAAAAGAATATTTATTATTTGATCCATATCCTGACATAAGAAGACCAATGGGGACAATACTTGAAAAAGCAATCCATAAAAAAACACCTATACTGAGATCAGCTAAAACAAGGTGATATCCAAAAGGAATTACTAAATAACTTAGTAGAATGGATATAAAACCTATAGAAGGTCCGACCCTAAATAAATGAATATTACCTCTAGATGGAAGAAGATTCTCCTTGAAAAGTAGTTTGGTCCCATCCGCTAAAGCTTGAAGAATTCCTAACGGGCCAGCATATTCAGGTCCAATACGTTGTTGTATTGCTGCAGATATTTTTCTTTCTAACCACACAATGACTAATACCCCCATTGTGATTCCTAATACAAGGGTGAAAATGGGGACAAAAATCCATAAGAATCCATATCCTTCTTTTAAGGATTCTAATCTATAAAAAGAATTAATAGTTTGTACTTCTGTCGTATCAATTATCATTTCAACGATCAACTTCTCCCATAATGATATCTATACTACCTAGTATCGTCATAATATCAGCCAATTTCATTCTTTTAACTAGCTGGGGAAGAATTTGCAAATTGATGAAACCGGGTGGACGGATTTTCCATCTCCAGGGGAAAACACTACTATCTCCTATTAAATAAATTCCTAATTCTCCTTTTGGGGCTTCTACCCTTACATAAAGTTCTTGTTTTAACAATTCAAAATTGGGTGAAAGTTTTTTAGTAAGAAATCTATAGTCAAAATTATTCCATTCGGAATTATTTGTCCTATGAAAACGCCGGTTTTCTAAATTCTCATAAGGTCCTCCAGGAATTCCTTCTAGAGCCTGTTGAATAATTTTTATGGATTCTTGCATTTCACCGATTCTTACTAAATAACGAGCTAATGTATCGCCCTCTTTTTGCCATTTGACTTCCCAATCAAATTTATTGTAACACTCATAGCGATCAACTTTACGAAGATCCCATTGGATCCCAGAAGCTCGTAACATTGGTCCTGATAAACCCCAATTTATTGTCTCCTCCCCACCAATAATGCCCACTCCTTCAACTCGTTCCAAAAAAATGGGATTTCGCGTAATGAGTTTTTGATACTCAACAACTTCTGTTAAAAAATAATCACAGAAATCAAAACATTTATCTATCCAGCCATAAGGTAAATCCGCAGCTACTCCTCCGATGCGGAAATAATTATGCATCATTCGCATACCTGTGGCAGCTTCAAATAGATCATATATTAATTCCCTCTCTCTTAAAATATAGAAAAAGGGAGTCTGTGCACCAATATCGGCCATAAAAGGACCAAGCCATAACAAATGGGAGGCTATACGGCTCAGCTCCAGCATTATAACTCTGATATAACTGGCCCTTTTAGGCACTTGAACACTTTCCAAGCGTTCTGGTGCATTTACTGTTATTACTTCTGTGAACATAGTAGCTAAATAATCCCAACGTGTTACATAAGGCAAATATTGTATAATTGTTCGGTTCTCCGCTATTTTTTCCATCCCTCTATGTAAATAACCCAATATAGGTTCACAGTCAATAACATCTTCACCATCCAGAGTAACGATCAGCCGAAGAACACCATGCATTGATGGGTGGTGAGGCCCCATATTGACTATTATAAAATTTTTTTTTGTAGCCGGTAAAGTCATCTTTTTTTTTCCTTAATTCATTATTTCATGAATTTCTTAAAATAAAAAGAAAATAATAATAACTGAACTAAGAAAAAAAGAATTAAAAAATCAAAAGGAACAAGGATAATAATAAGAAATTCAAATTTAATTAACGAATTTTTGGTTCCCGAATATCTAACTGATCTATTAATTTCTTATAACGCATTTTATTTTTCTTTGACAAATAAGTCAATAATCGTTGACGTTTTCCCAGAATTATTCGTAGACCCCTTTGCGATAAAAAATCTCTTTTGTGCAATTGTAAATGTGAAGTAAGTCTCCGTATCTTATTGGTGAAATGGGATACTTGAAATTCAACAGACCCACTATTTTCTTCTTTTTCTTCTTGTGTAATAACTGAGATCAATGATTTTTTGACCATAAATTAAAGTTTCTATTTTTCTTTTCTATGAATTTTACCGATCGGGAAAAATAATAATATTTCTTAGGCTGGTTATTTTTATCTAGTATACATCAAAATTGTATTTTATTCATATACTACTTTGTTTTTTATTTATGTGGTTTATGTTTTGTATATTTGATCCAAATATACAAAACATATATGTATTCAGCAACTAGAACAATTTATTTTTACTTAAAAAGATTCCGCTCTTCCTAGTGAAAATTGATACACTATGAAATTAGCATCATGTATTAGAATATTACACAGTGTATATGTTTCGGCTTTCATCTACCGAATACATTAATCCACTATAAATTTTTTTCATTTTTCATTGGAATTGAATTCATTCTGAATTGTGAATACATATGTATTCTTGACATACTAAAACGACTGCCATTATTGGTATCAAACCAATAGCGATTCATACAAGCTACATCTTCTAATCGATAATTGGGCCAAAGAAACAATTTGAATTTAATGAAATCTTTTCTATCTGTATTAATATTTTTGTTCTCATTGAAAAATTTCCCACATTTTCTTATTTTGTTTTCGCTGCAAAATCTTGGATTTCTATCCACAACATTAAAATTTGGCAAATTGAAACAAATTCGAATTCGAAATTCTCTACGACGTCTGGGAGATAGAATATTTTCAGGAATAAGTAAATCATAATGATTTTTGTCTCCACTCAAAAATATGTTGCTGTGTCGTGCAATGGATTTTTCAACTTCCTTTTTATCAATATATCTTTTTTTTGTGTATTTTGGATTTGTTTGGTGTTTCTTATTATAAACCAATGAAATATCCATAGTTTGATATATAATAGATTTTCCGTTCCTTCGTATAGATAGACAAATTGGTTCAATAATACATATTCCCTTTCTTATCAATTCTGCAAGAACTAGGTCCTTTTGAATCAGCATTTCATCTAGATTTATTTCACCTCTTTGAATCGAAGATATAGCAATATCCTTTGGATTTATCAGTCTAAGTAGGAGACAATATACCCTGATATTTTTCATTATTTTATTATTCAAGGGATCAGCCCATCTTAGTTGAAAAAGGAAATATTTTTTCAAAAAAAAATCCAGTTCCGTTTCATTCTTGCTCTTATATTGTTTTATATCCTTTTTTAGTTTTAATCTTGCGTAATCTTCTTCAACCTTGGAATTTCCTAATTCAAGATCTTTTTTTTTTTTATATGATTTCTTTGGATTTACGTTAATGTTTTTACTTGTTTCATTTATAGAAAAATGAAAAAGGAGTGATTTGATTGGGATGATCCAAGGTTGAATTTTATATACATCAAAAAGTAGCACAAATTCTGGGAAGAACCAAGTTCCTAGATTGGATATAGTATCATGATTTGATGCCGTATGATAGAACCTTTTTTGATTGCATGGGAATGAAAAAAAAAGATCTTTTTTTTTCATTTTTTTTAAATTATTAATTTCAGTCTTAGTATTTTTATGAATCTTGATGCCAATATGTGCATTGGTCCAGATCTCAATATTCTTTATAAAACAAAGATGAAGAATTCTACAATCAAAATATTTTCTATCCAAACTATTTGTATTTCTATCAATAAGATATCCTTTTTCTAGATAATCATTACTCGGTATACTTACTAATACATAAAATAATTCAGGTTTCAATGTATTGAAATGATATGGAATTTCTTGGTCCCCGTTTCTTTCTAATGTTGATTCAGAAGTGTATAAATTAGGGAGGCTTATGTATTTATAAGATAAAAGATCATATCTGTAATGTTTTTTCCATTTGTTTTTTTGACTTATAAATGAATTTACTGCATAGTCATTTTTTTTCATGGAATAAATGAATTGATATTTTTTATATAAATCCAATTGGTTTGATTCCTTTTTTTTAATCATACAATGTTTATTTATTCTATTTCGGCATTCTTTAGGTACTAATCGAGACCTTTTTTTTTGAGAGAAATCGTATTGATAAGAAACTTTTAACCAATTTTTCCATTCGTTCATTACATATGTATGAATTTTTTTATTTCTTGATTTAGAATTAAATATTCCGTGGATCATAAAATAGTTTTTTAAATTATCCTTAAAAAAAGGATAGCTCCCTTGATATTGAAGTACAGGTTTCAATTGAGACTTATTAAGTAATTTATTTTGTGATATTTTGTAAAAAACATATGCTTGGGACAGGGAAGATAAGTTCCAATAAGTATTGGAATTTTGATTGCTATTCTTAGTATTATCAGTATTTGAAAACAATTTTTTTATAGTCAAAAGAAAATTCATTGTATTTTGATTTGTTTCATCAATTCCTTCTTGTTCTTTATTTATTTCATTGTTGTAAATGGGTTTATTAAAGATCTTTTTTGTTGATTCAAAGAAAAGTTGTGTATTTATCTTAGAAATGGTAATGGTACATAGCAAAATATCTATGTATATTTTTTCAATGAATGATTTAATAAAGTAGTGTGATTTACGCATTAATCGGATATTCTTCTTTTTTAATGTTTTCCAAAAATGTTTCTGTGATCCCGATCTTTTATTATCATAAATTAGAACTATTTCTTTTTTTTTCTTGTCTTTTGCGGTTCGTTCAATTTGATTCTTGATTTTGATTGTTTTATCAGAAAGATCTTTAATTCTTCTTTCTATTAGTGAATAATTTAACCAATCCATTGTTCGATTTAGAACGAACGATTCTCGAAGAATCTTATTATTTCTTTTGAAATCTTTTTTGTTTTCATTCGGTTTATATACTTTTTTTATCCTCAATTCAAATAATAAATTTGGATTTACTTTCTCCAGTTTTTTCATTATTAGGTTGATAACTCGAACTATTTTTATGACTCTTTTTGTTTTTTCTTTTATAACTTTTAAAAAGGATTTTATTTTTTTATTGAAAAATTTTAGAACTTGTAAAAATCTTTTTTTTGCTTTTTTTTTTATTTTTTGGAGTTCCTTATAAATAGGTTCAAAAAAAAAAGGTCGTTTCCGGGGAAAACCAAAGGGAAGTTCCGCTTCCCTTCCCCAGACTGTTAAAAAACAAAAATTTGTTTTTTTCTCTTTTTTTTTCATTATATCTCTATGATGAGATCGTGCCTTAGATTTTCTCCAAGGTTTTAGACAGAAAGGATATAGAATCTTTATCTGAATACCGTTTATTAACCAATCTTGGGGAAATTCTGTTTCTGATAATTGAACACCATTATAGGTACATTTAATATGCATTTCTCTATTCCATTCCTTAAAATCCTCGTCCCACTCGGGAATTTGGAATAATAACATACGGAAAATATTTTTGGCTATTATTAATGAAGGCAATAGAATGTATTTTCTAAGAAAAGATTGGGTTACTAATATCAAACCTCTTATTACTTGAGTAAATATAAAGGTATCCCAAGCTTCTGATATTTCTATCTGTTCATTTTTATAGTTTTTTTCCTCTTTATCCTTTTCTTCTTTTGTATCTTCATTTTCAAAATAGGAAATTGTGAATTCTGATTCTTGTTTTCTGTACATCCAATTCCTCAAAATTATATTCTTTATTTCGTTTATATCAAAAGAGGAAAAAAAAGAAGTTTTGTCTAGACGATCCAAAAAAAGCGGGGAATGTACATTTACTTGAAATAGGTCCCAAATAACTGTTTTACGTCTTTTAGCGCGCATGGATCCTTTGATTAGATTGCGACGAAAATCCGATTGTTGTGAGTAACGTATCAAAGCAACTTCTCCCTCTTCCGTTTGATCATCATTTTTATCATTGTTACTAATACTAGAACTATTATAAATACTAGAAATAGAATTGGTATTCTGATCATTATCGTTATCATTATAAATTATCACACGTTTGGATCTTCTTGAATGAATCTGATAATATTCTTCCTCTAATTCTTCTTCATTTTCTTCTTCTTCTTCCTCTTCTCCCAAATTCTCGGTTAATTTGTATGACCATCGAGAAACCTTTTTACTGATTTCTTCTAGTCTAATCCCAATACATTTCTTTTTCATTTTTTTTTTATCTTTTGTATATGTTGTAATTACATCAAATACAAATTGCAAATATTTTTCTTGACTTTCTGAATCAATTCCTTTTTCTACGGAATCATTAAGAAGTAGATAATGAATCTTATTTAGAAAAAAAGATTCTACTAAATTTTCTGTATCTTTATAAGTATCCATGATTGCACGTGAATCTAATTTTTTTCTCGTTCCTCGATATGGTCCGTTTAAAAAAGGATCATATTCCTTTGGAAAGCATTTTTTTTTTTTTTCATCATCACATAATATGGTTCTTTTTTCAAGCATATCCAGACTAGGGAATATCTCATTTTTTTCTATAATTTGGATTCGTCTTTTCAATTCATTGTTCAAATTGCACTTTTTTTTTTCATTAGTATAAATCCAAGAATTATAAAGATCTTCGTCATATAGTTTCTCTATTATGTACAAAGAGATTCTTTGTTCTACCATTTCCGAAAAAGTCGATAAACTGGGCGGATATGTAAAGGAAATTATTTGTTTACCATCACTTGTACATGTAAAAAAAAAAAATTGTGACATTTCATTGCGTAAAGCATTTTCTAATTTATCATTTTTTATATATCGTAATGGATGATTCCATCGTTTATAATTGAAAAAAAAATTGACAAAAGTTGTTTCAATTTTTTTATTCATTCTTTTCTTTTTCTCTTCTTTCAGTCTTCCCAATTCCCAATTCTCTTGATGGGTCTCCAGATCAGAATCTTCGTAAACTGGGCTATCTTGATAGCGTGCCTCTTGAAAGTGAA